GGATCAATCTATATTGATTGACTGCCTCCGTGATGTTGTTGCTAGCAAATACCGCTGTTTTTAGTTTTGGATCTTCCAAATCATTCCCGCAGTAGATCCGGACCGATTTTTTTCTGATCCTTCGATAAAAAGATTCATTCTCCTCATAAAAAAGAGGAGGTAGAACCAATAAAGATTTCTTTTTCGATTCATCTCTGGAGTTGAATACCTCATTCAAGAATTTTTTTTGATCCAACCCGTAGGAATCAATAGAAAAGGCAAATCCCCTATGATACACCAGATCCGGCTCGGTTATTGATAGAGTGAATAGATCCGCCATTTCTTGAAATCTCTCTTCTGATTCAAAATCGTGGTGTAACGTGTATCCCCCTTTGTTCCGGTCATGGAATAGATGAAATAAATCCAAAAATAGATTTTTGTTCAAGAATGAAATCTTATTGGAACTGTCCATATCTGGTTCATCCTTCGGAACCATATCACATCCCGTATCTGATGAAATAGGATGAATTGAGACGGTATTTTGTAAATACGTAATTATCTTGAATATATCAACCATTTCTTTATTTTCCGATCGCCTGGAAGGGACAAAAGAAACATCTTGTTTTTTCTTCAAAAATTTCTGATCTCTAGTGGACCTCTCAGTAGGATTCGAACCCAGATGAAGTTCTGACCATCTGTCAGAGAAAAAAGAACGAATTGATCTTGTAGGATTTCCAAGAAATTCTTCGATTTCTTTCGGAAGCAGATGATTATTCATCTGCTTCTCACGTTTCGTGAATAGCCGGGACATTGAGGAAGATCCAAAAAGGCATTTCGGGAATCGATCTGATTCTATCTCTGTTCGTTCCGTTTGAAGAAAGGAAGGATCCCAAAGAATCGATCTTTCTTTTAGTTGTTGAATCTCTGTTTGATCGATCAATGTGTGATATTCTGAATCCTCATTTCTAATGGAATCGAAATGATCTCTGGATTGATCAGAAGATCCTTTCGATTGGCTAGAATCCGTTACTTGAACGAAAATAGATCTTGTGGAATCATATTGAATATTTGACAATACATTCCGTACCCTGCTAAAAAACCGATCCTTGTTTACCAACCACACATTATTGTCTAACCAAATCCAATTCTCTCTCGATACGTTCCTCAAAAAATCCGATTCGTGCTGATTCTTCCCCCAACTAACGAAGAGATCTTGGCGGAATTGCCACATATGAAATTGAGCACAATTTTGCAAAGAAATACCCCACTTGTTTCTCGAGAAGAGATGGGAAACATGCTCAATATCATTTGATTGAATAGTTGCCTCAGCTCCTTGTTGTTTGAAGAAACCCCCCCCTTCAATTGGTCTTTTTTTACGAAAAGCAGACATGAGATAACAAATCAAGTCTTTCCCTAAGATTTCGAATAGCTGTCCCGAATTCAAGTTGATTATGTTTCGCTTCTTCCTCGGAGAAAGACGATCAAACAATTCCCAATCATGGTCCTTGCGGATCGGATCATCCGTATAGGATAAAAAAAGAAACTCCAGATATTTGCTATCTTTCTCTTTGAATGAGATCTCAATTCCAGCTATGGTTTCATTAGCTATCTTACAACTAGAATCCCTCTTTTTTCCGATCCGGTTCCTCCACCACCGCGAACCCCGGTTCGATTCAGGCATGATACGCTTTTTATTTATTGGGAGAACCCAAGTACTCTCTTGCGGATCCATGAAACAACTCTCAGAAATCTTTTTCCCTTTTGGAAGATACAGGAGCGAAACAATCAACCTATTGATATTGGAAGACCAAAAAGATTCTTCCAATGTCTCATTTCTGGGTCCGATGGAATTCATAGGTATAGGAAGAAGCCCCATCAAATAGAGATTTTTTCTTTCGACCATCTTTCGATTGTTAATACGAGATATAAGGACCACTACTACAAGCAGTACTACACCTTTGATCGTGAAATATCGATTGCTTGTTGAACCCTGTGAATCACGTGAAAGTAGGATACTCCAAATTCGGGGGTCAAAGAGTTTCATAAAACGTTCTTGGTGGAAAAAAATGGGAGTGAAAGATCCCACTGAATCGAATTTGATCCATGAATCTAAGAAATAGTGAGAATTCTTGATCTCTCTCAATATCTCTCTCAATTCGAAGATCCAGGATTTGAATTGATGTCGTTTCATTGATTCCTCCTAAAGATTTTCATTGATTCCTCCTAAAGATTTCATTTCAATTGGAATTTGGTTATTCACGATGTACGATGAGCCCTGTTAAGCATCCATGGCTGAATGGTTAAAGCGCCCAACTCATAATTGGCAAATTCGTAGGTTCAATTCCTGCTGGATGCACGCCAATGGGAACGTTCAATAAGTCTATTGGAATTGGCTCTGTATCAATGGAATCTCATCATCCATACATACCGAATTGGTATGGTATATTCATACCATAACATATGAACAGTAAGAACTAGAATTCTTATCGATACTGGAACTCATAGGGAAGAAAATGGATTT